TTCTAGATTAACCAGAGTCATTGAAGTCTCATTTGTTTTATGGATAGGATAACAACCAATTTAACCTTTCGAATATGTATATGTGTATGAGGTATTAACTTTCTTTTTGAACGAGAGAGAAAAAAAGAAGAGAAAATAGAATTTATTTTTGTTACATATATTGTATAATAAACTCTTTACCCATCTATAAAATAGATGGGGTATTTCTCTAAAGACCGAACGTATGTAATATGATCTAGACTATTAATGCATATGTATGTCGATTCATATCAATTAATTTGTAGAAAAGAGACTCGTACAAATTAATCATGTGCCAGGAACCAGATTTGAACTGGTGACACGAGGATTTTCAGTCCTCTGCTCTACCAGCTGAGCTATCCCGACCATTCCAGATACCGCATTCTCAGTTTACTAGATAACTTGGGTCTATGTCAATTCAAGGGGTATTACAAAGTCTTATCCAGGTGCTAGAATTTCTTGGATCTTCAAAAAAAGGAAGACTTTGTAAGTTTCAGTATGAATAATGATATCGACCGTGACTCGTTCAAATGGGGAGTCTTTGGTCAAAGATGTTCATTTGTACATGTATCATATATCACAAGACTTGTCATAAGATAAAAATTTTTCACCCAGATCCATTTGTAAAAGAGTAGGGTGAATGAGAAAGATAACGAATTTTGAACTACTAACAAAAAAAAGATAAGATAAATAGTTAAGGAGTCAAATGGGCTTTTTTGGGGATAGAGGGACTTGAACCCTCACGATTTTTAAAGTCAACGGATTTTCCTCTTACTATAAATTTCATTGTTGCCGGTATTGACATGTAGAATGGGACTCTATCTTTATTCTCGTCCGATTAATTAGTTCTTCAAAAGAACTATCAGACTGTGGGGTGAATGCTTTGATCGATGCATATTCCATTCTTTCTTCAATATGGAATCGATTCACAACAAATTTTTCCGTTTTTTATATAAAAAATACAGATTCAGGTCGTTATTAATCATTTGATAGAGTATTTCAGTACGTATATGTATGTATATACGTATATCCTTCATCTTTTCGGAAGTTTCAATGGAAGGATTCCTCTACCAATGCAACACAGTCAACTCCATTTGTTAGAACAGCTTCCATTGAGTCTCTGCACCTATCCTTTTTCACCTTCTGAACCTTTGTTTGTTTTTGGAAAACAGGATTTGGCTCAGGATTGCCCATTTTTTTAATTCCGGGGTTTCTCTGAATTTGAAAGTTCTCACTTAGTAGGTTTCCATACCAAGGCTCAATCCAATTAAGTCCGCAGCGTCTACCAATTTCGCCATATCCCCCTTTCTTTTTGTTTTGAGATTAGGATCTCATTTTGATTGTGATGTTGTTCTACTTTTTCTTTCATTTCTTCATTTCTACTGGAACCGTTGAATTCATTAAATTAAATAAGGATTCCTATTTCGAAAAAGTTGTTCTCTTCTTTGATTTCTTGGTTATCTTGTTTCATCTTCTATAGGAAACCCGCATTTGGTCCAATCAAAAACGATTCTATCATTTCTGTATCCGCAATTCAATATAGATGGATATATGCCACGTATATATGTCTCTCTTCTGCTCGTTTTTCCCATGCAATTTGGAATACTTGAACGGTCGATTCTTTTTTCTAAATAGAAAAACTATATGATATGGAATAAAATATAGAAGTGTAATAAAAATACTTTCCATTTTGATTTGAAAGCAAAAATCAACATTTTTGAATCTAAAAAGAATAATCTAATTGATATAATTGAGAAAAAGAAATCGAAATTAGATATCGCTAGATTAATCGTTATATTCTATAGTAAGTATGAGTATTGAATATTTCCTTTCCATTCTATATTCTATTTTTCGATATTCATTATGACTAGCTACTAGCTAATAATGAATCACTAAGAATGCAAATCTTATAAGTATATATATACTTATACTATATATATATTAAGTATATATATACTTATACTATATATATATATAGTATTCTTTTTTAAATTAATAGCCAAGATTCCAATCGTTTATTGAATTCCTATGCAGGTCTAATTTCTCTTATGTGAGCCTGCTTAGCTCAGAGGTTAGAGCATCGCATTTGTAATGCGATGGTCATCGGTTCGATTCCGATAGCCGGCTTTTCTCTATTTATTTTATTCGAGTTTTTACATGATTGAGAATGTCCCTTTGAAATCCGAAATAAAAGAATATTGAAAAAACTTCTCCCTCTTTTTCCAAAAAGTTGTCGATTTTTTATGTTATAGGAACTTCCAACTATGTCACGAAAAGAGTTTTTTTCTCTTTTTTCTCTATCTATATAGAATATATCTATATAGAATATAGATATATATATAGAAGAATAGAAAGGTCTGGATATTTGTCCAATTCATCTCATTATCCAAATACATGTCTTATTTTTTTCTTTATAGTACAAGTACACTCCTTCCGTAAACTTCGCTTCATTTATCATTTAGTTCAGTTTTAGTTTAGCTTT